TTATTCTTATTCCTAGAATAGCCTCAGCACAAGAGTAATTGTTGAGAAAACTTTCTGATTCGAATCATTTAAAATGGGTTTCTTGACATATCCATAAAAAAAAATAGTTGGAAAAAATTGCGTCCAATAGGATTTGAACCTATACCAAAGGTTTAGAAGACCTCTGTCCTATCCATTAGACAATGGACGCTTTTTTATTCCTATTTTCTTCTTTCGCATTCTTTCCTTTGCCTTTTTTCGGATAAAATCCAATTGCACATAAATTTATTTTTATGGAATTAAATAAGGATGCATATTCAAATTGATGAAGTATGTATATAAGAAATTTGGAGCGGGTAGCGGGAATCGAACCCGCATCGTTAGCTTGGAAGGCTAGGGGTTATAGTCGACGTTAGTTGATCATTTTTAACACCTCTAATTCAAAACCGAACATGAAATTTTTGTTTCATTCGGCTCCTTTATGGAAAATCGATGTATTTTCAGATCTAAGGCCTAAACGAAAAACAGAAATCAAAAAGTTACGATGTATAAAAAAAGGGAGTCTTCCTAAATCCGAAGAATAAAATTCGATCCATAGCATCTACGTCAGCTTATCTGTCTGAATGCATCCAAAGCTACTCGCTTTATAGATGATCCTTCTAGAGTAGGGAGATTATACCAAATCCGTCTAGTCTAGTTACTTCGTTCCCTATTTCTACTCGCGGGATCCTGAGGAAAAGAATTTTGTTTCCACCGAGCTGAAACAATATGCCGACGGTTCTAGTAAACCAAAACCGTCCTTCTCTAGCTATTTGGCTTCAATTTTTCTTTTACAACAAAAAAATTGAGGATCTAGTTACGATTGGAAATAAACTTTTTAATCTTTATCCATAGATCCTTTACTCATACTTAATACTCATACTTATTCTTCAAAATTGGAAGAGAAGAGTTGATCCAACTAAAAAAATTATGCTTCGCGACTCCATAATCAATTTTTTTTTATTGAATTTTGGATACAAATCGTGAGAATGTATATTTTTCTTAAAATATGCTATTAAAAGGTAAAGGATTAAACCTTTTTTATTTAAAAATAAAGTTTTTGATCGGAATATGAAAAAAAAACTGAAAGAACCCTTAACTATAATTAAGATTAAGGGGTTAAAAGAACGAATCGCACTTTTACCACTAAACTATACCCGCTACAATATATATTTTTGTATATAAATGGACCGTTTGTCGAACAAAAAAAGAGTGAGACGCAATCCAAATTGGATCAGAATCAGGAAAATTCACATGTTTACGTGTGCGCTGGGGACGCGCGAATAATAGCAGAAAGCTTATTTAGATAACTTAAGGAATTATACTTTTTATTTATTGGGAAGTCAGTAGTTATTACTGGTAGCCCGGACCTGAAGAAGTCATTGAAGCTAGACCATAAAAATGATGAATTCCATATATATATGTGGTTCTTTTTTTTTCAATTTGATTTTCAACTGTGGATCTCAAGTGTTTAAATAAAGCTTGTTCTTTGAGCAAGTAAATGTCTTTTTCTACTTTTTCTATTATATAAATATGTATTTATAGAAACATGTATGTTTAGTTTAATATAGGCTATTGTTTAATTTAATATATAATATATGTATGATGTCCATTTTTTATTACAGTTTTCCAGTAAGAGTAAGTAAGGGTTTTCCAGTACCAGTAAGTGAAGTAAATTGAGATAAATTGAGAAAAAGAATAATAAAAAAGAAGTAAGAAATAAGAATAAAAAAAATTATATATATAAATATAAATGAAATCATTTGATCTATGAATAATTCATTGGATCAAAAGAAGTACTCTGGCCCAGCCAGTATTTAACCGGGCTGGGGGAATAAAAGAAACTTTTTGTGCAAAATAAAAGAAGTAAGGTATTCTTTCTATTGGGAATATCTGTTTAGAATCATTAATCTAAATTGAATTGCTGATCAAATTGAATTTGTAGATATCATTTTTTTTCTATATCGTTTCTATATCGTTCGTTAAAACTAGGATTTTTATCAACCTTTACTTCACATATCAAATAAAAAATTTGCAAATTAGAATTAATTGGGAGAGATGGCTGAGTGGATTAAAGCGACGGATTGCTAATCTGTTGTACGAGTTATTCGTACCGAGGGTTCGAATCCCCCTCTCTCCGTTTCTTATGATCACTTGAGAGTTTTGAATTCTAAAAAAATCTCGATCCCTAGATTTTCTTTTTATTTTATCTTAGTTAAATCTAGGGAATAGATAATATGAAAAAAAAATTCCGAAAAAAAAACAAAGAAAGACTAAGTCTTATTTTCATTCCTCACGCCCAGGATTACGTCCCGGATCATTAGATAAGAATCCGAAGATGAAGAGAGAAACAAAGAATATCACCACGGTGTAAACGAAGAGTTTGAGAGTAAGCATTACACAATCTCCAAGATAAGATCATTTTTTGGAAAAGGGGAATAGATTACTTATTTTTGTACCATACACACTATTTTGACACACCAAAATAAAAAACAAAATCTCACGAATTTTGTTTTTCTAATAGGATTCTTATTCTTTTCTTACCAACAATTTCTTATCATATTCACAATTAGGTATTGTGATTGTGGTGACCTAATAAAGTGTTGCCCGTCGTAAGGTCGAAATGAGGAAATAAGCTAATCCAAATTCATCACCAATCGGGGTTCCTTAATTCCATATACAAGAATTTCTCTTTTTGAACCGAGTAATGTAAGGCGTATGTATCCGATCTTATCCATTTTTCAAATCTTTTTTTCGAATGAATCATGAATTTAGGAAAGTATTAAAGATTTCATCTAAAACTTACAGCAGCTTGCCAAACAAAGGCTAAGAGAAAAAAGAGTAGAGGTATGACGGGCATAACGTCTACGATTGGATTGAAAAGGGCATAAGCCTCGGGTAATTTGGCGAAGAAAAAACTATTCGAATAAAAGACAGAATTAAAACAGATACACATTAAACTAAAGATATTAAGCATAACAAACATTTTGTTATTGTAGATGAGATAATTTGATTTTGATTAACTTATTTTTCTAAGAAGTGAAATAAAAAAAAAAAAGAAGGTAAAATAATCCTTTTTTCTCCGAACTTTCCCAATTTTCTTACGTTCAAAAAAAAATAATAAGGAATTATACTCTCACACAATATCTTAATTGAATTATATGTAATGATCAATCAATCTTTTTTTTATTCTATATCATATGTGTCGAATCCTAGTAATAATGTATATGATATGTATTTGAGTTGGAATTGACGAATAACCAATATCATTATTAGTGTTTATTAGTGTCGAATAAAAAAAAATCTAAATGGGGCGTGGCCAAGCGGTAAGGCAGCGGGTTTTGGTCCCGTTACTCGGAGGTTCGAATCCTTCCGTCCCAGTTATGAATTCTAAGAAAAATTATCAGAATGATATCTTTTCTTTCATTTGCTTTTTCACAAATATAATCCAGTCTAAAATGCAGATAAAAAAAATGGGTTCAAATGAATAATTGTAAATCAGTGTAGTGTGTTGACTGAGACATTTATATATTCCATATATTTGAAATTGATGATGGAGTTGATGAGAAGATTCTGGAATCCGAAATAAATGTATAAAATGAATAAACAAGGCCTGTGATGTTATGCATTGTTATTCCATTCTGTTATTTCATTAACAACAGCCTTTCAGTTAAGTGAAAAGTATTCGCTATTCCTTAACCATCCAGGATTACCTTGGGTAACAATTGTTCGTTGTATATGATGGATACGAAAGTATCATACTCCTATGATTCAGGTCGTTATTCTTTCATATGAAAGAATAACGACCTGAATCTTACCTTACACAAAACCCTTTCTATTTCATATCCATGAAAACAAATAAACTAGATTTTCAATCTACCTTCCCACTTAAAATTAAACCATTGATAATTCAATTGGATATGGTAAAGTTTGCGTCTATTTAGTGAATGAGATATCTGCTAAAAATTTTTATCTACTCATTGCGATTGTGTCTGTCGATTTGTTAATTGACTTAGAAATATCAGTCAGTCATGACTGGAATTTCCAATTATGATGTTGAAGTCGGGGGGATTCTTTAATGTTTTTTTTATTTGATTTTTTAGGAACCTTTGGTACTTGAAGAGCTGTGATATATCTATATATTATTGAAAAATTTATGACCTTTCCTGGTTATTGGAGTCATTGGAATATCTTATTTGATAAATAACTGATTTTTCGGGATTGAAAATCAATTATAATTATATTACTTTTTCTATTATATTACTTTTAAATCTAAAAGGTCCTTTTATTTGAGGTCTATAGTTTTTTATTTGTTCGAGAAAAATGGATCCTTCCTTAATGGAAGCCTTACCGAACAATCTGTTGAAGATATAAATAAGTCTTAAACTTCTTTTTAGAAATGTTTATTATTCATATGATACAATATGGGGTTAAATAAATAATAAATTGGATTCTTGCTGAAACTTTTCTTCTAGATAAATACTATATATCTATATATATAGAAATCCATATATAGAAAAAGAAAATAGGCACTATTTTTATATACTCGTTATATACTGGTTGAACCAATGGACTATTCATGATTACATATTGAATCAATTCCATATCAGTTCTAATGAAATTAGATAGAGGAATTTTATGGTAAAACATCGTTTTAAACGATGTGGTAGAAAGCAACGTGGGACATTATTGGCTGTGGATTGATTTTTTATATGCGCCATCTTCTATTTCTATAAGAATTAAGATCCTCTTGGCTCGACAGTGATTCGAGACTGCTCAATAAATGTCTAAGAATTTTCCTTCGAACTCTTTCAGAATTTTCTAATTTGAGTTCTGCGTATGAATGAGATTTCCTTTTTTCTTCTTTATGGAAAAAAACGACTGAAATCGTAGTCTAATTTATGATTTTATGGATCTAAATAGAAATTAGAATCATTTTTTTTCTTGATTGAGCCCTATGAAGTGAAAACCTCCTAGAGGTTGTTAAGGGTGCAATGAGTCATCTATCAAATCGTTGCAATTGATGTTCGATTCCCAAGAGAAGCAAGAGATCTTCAAAAAGTGGGTTTTTACGATCCGATAAATAATCAAACTTATTTAAATGTTCCCACTATTCTATATTTCCTTGAAAAAGGCATTTAACCTATTATAGGAACTGTTTATGAGATTTTAAGCAAGGCAAAGTAAAAAAAAAAAGAATTTTTTAAAGAAAGAATTTCCAGTTAAATTAATTAAAAATGAAAATTCAAAATTAAAGGAAAACTAAATTAATGAATAAAAAAAAAAAGGGGGGGGGGGGGTAACTAGTATTTATCTTTGTTTAATTAGTGTAATTATTTCCTCACTAGTTACCTTTTTTTGCTCTATTCATATTTTTATTTTTCTTTTGTTAGTGGAATCCAAAACAGGAGATTAATCTTGTTTATTGTATCTCTATTGATTGAATAAATCCGAGATTTTTTTCTTCCTATTCTTTATTTTTTCCCATCAAATTCATTATTTAAGTCCAAACACAAGTCATTATTTTATTTACTTATAATTTGATTTGTTTTCTCAACATTCCATTGATATTGACAATGGTGTATTGAACAAATATAATTCGATCATAAATAAATAGATCTGTTTACACCCATCCTATATTGATTGGGTTTTCCTTCAGTTCAGCCAAATGATGGTTTGACGGATTTACCCTATAATTAAATTATAGAAGACAAGGCGTATTTTATTAACGTAACGAAAATAAAAAAAAAAAGAAATGGATAAGTCTGTCAATTTTGACATCTATATTAGGAATATAATTTGTTAGGAATTTCTTTGTTGTTTTTTAATTTCTAATTTAATCGGATCCACCCATTTTGGTGGTTCTAATTGATTAGAACATACTTCTTTTTTTTTCGAGTTCAATGGTTTGTCGGGGTCGCCCCGTGAAATTCAATTAATCTTTTTTGATTTCGATCATATCTACATATCATATTTATCCGGGTTGCTAACTCAACGGTAGAGTACTCGGCTTTTAAGTGCGACTATGATCTTTTTCACATTTGGATGAAGCAACGAATTCGTTTAGACTATTGGTAGAGTCTATAAGACCATGACTGATCCTGAAAGGTAATGAATGGAAAAAACAGCATGTCGTAATAAAATAAGAAATTTTGAATTTTCATTTTTTTTAGTAGAATTAGGAGTTTATCCTTACCGGATCATTACAAAATATATTGTTTTGGGGAAGGGTACAGAATTGATTCTCAATTTACAGTTAAGTTAGGTCTAGTGAATAAATGGATAGAGTCTTATGCCCCAAATTCGGGTAAAATAAAAAGAAACGAGCTTATGTTCTTAAATTTGAATAATTACCCGATCTAATTAGATGTTAAAAATTAATTAGTACCTGATGGGGGAAAGGGTTCTCCTGTGAGTGGACCATTGATTCCTTTTTTTATGAATCCTAACTATAATATATTAGAATTATGGGTTGGAGACAGATGTGTATAAGAAATAGTATACTGATTAAGAGAGTTTATTCCAAAGTCAAAAGAACGATCAGGTTGCAAAAATAAAGGATTTTTCTACTAACGAATATAAATATAAACCGATTGGATAGAAAAGGAGAGAAAAAAATCTGTTGATTGGACTCCTCGTCTTCCGGGTATATATTTCTTACTGTACTATATACATACATAATACATATCCTGTTCTGACCATATTGTACTATGTATCATTTTATAACCCAAGAAATGTCCCCTGCTTCCTATTTAAGTGGAAACTAAAATGGAAGAATTACAAGGATATTTAGAAAAAGATGGATCTAGGCAAAGGTACTTCCTATTCCTATATCCACTTCTCTTTCAGGAGTATATTTACACACTTGCTCATGATCATGATTTAAATGGTTCGATTTTTGTGGGAATTTTGGATTATGACAATAAATCTAGTTCAGTACTTGTGAAACATTTAATTACTCGAATGTATCAACAGAATTATTTGATTTATTCAGTTGATGATTTGAACCAAAATAGAATCGTTGGGCACAACAATTTTTTTTATTCTCAAATGATATCAGAAGGTTTTGCAGTCAGTATGGAAATTCCATTTTTACTGCGATTAGGATCTTTCCTCGAAGAAAAAGAAATACTTAAATCGCAAAATTTGCGATCTATTCATTCAATATTTCCCTTCTTAGAGGATAAATTATCCCATTTAAATTATGTGTCAGATATATTAATACCCCATCCCATCCATCTGGAAATCTTGGTTCAAATACTTCAATGCTGGACCCAAGATGTTTCTTCTTTACATTTATTGCGATTCTTTCTCCACGAATATCATAATTCAAATAGTTTCATTACTCCGAAAAAATCGATTTACGTTATTTCAATTTCAAAAGAAAATAAAAGATTTTTTCGATTCCTATATAATTCTTATGTATTTGAATGTGAATTTGTATTAGTTTTTTTTCATAAACAAACCTCTTATTTACGATCA